TTCGAAAATTGGATATAACTTGTATATTTGAAAGTTGGATACAACTCAGCTATCTATTGTTTTTGATTTCTATTTATGGAGATAAAGTGACTTTCAAAGACTGTCTTCGCTTCTTCACTAACTTATCCGCTCGCTTCTATGATACTCCACATGTGGGTATTCATCATATGATCATCGTGTATCCGGTATTCTTTATCATAGTCGTAATGGGCTATGGCCTTTTCGAAAATTTTCTTCAAAAGGTATGCGATTTACAAACTCGATTTGATTTACGAGTTAGATATTATAGATCTCTATGTGTTCCTCTTTATGCCCTGATACTTTTCTTCCTGATCTCCCCGAAAAAAACCATCCAATTGTTTGATAATATATATATCGAATTGGTGGCTATTTATTTATATGTTCACAAATTCATATTTGAGTATTTGAAAAAATGATTCGATTTTGTTTTCTTTTAGTCGGAAAAAGTATTAAGACCAGAAGAATATAATCAAAAAGATCCTTCTTGTACGGATCGGGATTTTCCTTGGGAGGTCTCGGGAAGAAATTGGAATGGAATAATATCGATTCATACAGAAGAAATGAAATAAAGAATCAAGGAAAAAAAGAAATAGAACAAATCGGACTGGTGCCGACAGCTCATCACGGAAGAAAGCACTGACAGAGCCGGGCTAAGGGGATCACTAACTCATAGTAAAATGAATACTAATATAATAGAAAAGAACTGTATTTTCTGGATACTTTCCCCGGTTCCATTGCTACCGCGGGCCTTACGCAATCGATCGGATCATATAGATATCCCTTCAACACAACATAGGTCATTGAAAGGATCTCGGACGACTCACCAAAGCACGAAAGCCAGGATCTTTCAGAAACAAGTTGATTCCTATTTGAAGAGTGCATAACCGCATGGATAAGCTCACACTAACCCGTCAATTTTGGATGCAATTCGGGATTTTCCTTGGGAGGTCTCGGGAAGAAATTGGAATGGAATAATATCGATTCACGTTCATACAGAAGAAAAGGCTCTCTATTGATTCAAACGCTATAAGGATAGAGGAAGAAGCACAACTTATGATCAAAGGTGCCGGTCCCGGAAGAGATGCAGCATTAAGAACCGTTCTTCGGAGTGGTAGTGGTGGGAAAGTAAAATCCATACGTGATGGAACACCTTTCCCACATCATTGGCTAAGAATCAATTCTTTTGGGGATCTCAGAACCCAAAAAGGTTTCAATATGGTAAAAAGAGAGCGATCAGAATAATAAAAAAAAAATATTGTGAAAAAAAAAATATTGTGGAGATTTGAGAATGCTTAGTCTCAAACTTTTTGCTTCCACAATAGTTAGATTCTATGTGTAGTTAGTATTTGAGTTCAGCTTCATCACAAAAAATTGTAGAATATCGTAGGAGAACGTCAGTGAGAAAAATCACCAATCCATTCCTAAGCATAAGGCTGTCCATCGTCTGGTGGCCGGCAACGCTTCTTTTAATAATCGTCGTATATTACCTGGTGGAAGATTATCTAGAAAGATACCTAAACCTACCGAGGATCTACCATCGGCGTCGGCTGGTTTTGGTTTATATTGCAGTAGTCATAACAATTTGCTTCCCGGAGACGCTTTATGACCTGCTGATGGTCGGAGTCGACCTGGTTCTATTGGGATGCCACTCCCTTGGTTCTTTGTATTTAGATCTTTGCAAATGGCTCATCCAATTCTGGATACAAATAAAGGAATTGGGGGAAATGCAGCCGAAAGAAATTCCAATGGATACTAATTGGATAGTGGGATGGAATAGCAGCATCTTCCGGGGAAGGGGAAGAATCAGGATAGTCGTATCGATCGATCGTGAGACTTTCGTGACTATTCGGAAAATGGTTCGCCCATTCCTAGTCTGGTTGAAACTTCTGATTAAGAAATTTGAGGCAGTTACTGGATATTTCTATCCCTTTGCTCGATATTTCTATAATTGGGGGATACTGATTTTGGAAAACATCTTTGTATATGTCTGGGAAGCTTACAAAGTATTTCATAAATATCTCTGGCCAAGGGATTTCCGGGTCCTTATTAACCGAATCCTCTTTTTTAAATTTCTCGAAAAAACCCTTCTCCCTATCTGTAGGGCGCTTTGGAAGATGGTGAAGTATTGTAGAAGGGAAATAATTGAGAGTTGGCCTCGGATTTGGAAGAAAATTTGGAAGAAAATCCGCGAATTCCTCTTTTGGTAAAGCGAATTCCCACTAAGAATCAATTCTTTTGGGGATCTCAGAACCCAAAAAGGTTTCAATATGGTAAAAAGAGAGCGATCAGAATAATAAAAAAAAAATATTGTGAAAAAAAAAATATTGTGGAGATTTGAGAATGCTTAGTCTCAAACTTTTTGCTTCCACAATAGTTAGATTCTATGGTAGTTAGTATTTGAGTTCAGTTTCATCGCGAAAAATTGTAGAATCTCGTAGGAGAACATCAGTGAGAAAAATAACCAATCCATTCACAAGCATAACGCTGCCGATCACTTGGTGGCCTGTTGTCGTTTTTTCGTTCATTTTCATCTATACCTTGTTGGAAGATTGGCTCGAAAAAATCCTAGACCTACCTATGATCTACCATAGGCGTCGGCTGGGTTCGCTTTATCTTGCAGTAGTCATAACAATTTGCTTCCCGGAGACGCTTTATGACCTGCTGATGGTCGGAGTCGACCTGGTTCTATTGGGATGCCACTCCCTTGGTTCTTTTTATTTAGATCTTTGCAAATGGCTCACCCAATTCCAAATAGGAGGATTTGGGGAAATGCAGCCGAAAGAAATTCCAATGGATACTATTTGGTGGATAGTGGGATGGAATAGCAGCATCTTCCGGGGATCAGGATAGTCGTATCGATCGATCCTGAGACTTTCGTGACTATTGGGAAAATGGTTCGCCCATTCCTAGTCTGGTTGAAAGTTCTGATTAAGAAATTCTGGCCAAGGGATTCCATTCCCGGGTCCTTATTAACCGAATCCTCTTTTTTAAATTTCTCGAAAAAACCCTTCTCCCTATCTGTAGGGCGCTTTGGAACACGGTGAAGTATTGTAGAAGGGAAATAATTGAGAGTTTGCATCGGATTTGGAAGAAAATCCGCGAATTCCTCTTTTGGTAAAGCGAATCCTCGTTGGATTCGAAAATTGCATCTTAATGAGATGCCGTTAACAATTATGCTAGATATGAAGAAGTAATGTAACTAGGAATCTCATGGAGAGTTTGATCGTGGCTCAGGATGAGCGCTCGCGGCATGCTTAACACATGCAAGTCGAATGGGAAGTGGTGTTTCCAGTGGCGGACGGGTGAGTAACGCGAAGGAGAATCCCTAAGATCCAAAATGAAAAAAAAAGAATGCAAATTCAAAGTACTCATCACTATTCAAATAATATCTTCAGTATTCCAATTGGATTGCAATTCTAAGAAATCAATCTCAACAAAACCTAAAAATGATTATACAAGAACAATTCCTATGGCTATGAGAGCAGTATGGAGACTCCTTTATTGCAATGAGCAGAATCCTCGTAAAATTGATGGACGTTTTATACTTTCGCCAGTTACCAAAGGTGACGCTCAAATGATGGCTACTGCATTACGAAAAGTTTTACTTGGGGACCTAGAGGGAGTGTGTTTTACAAAAGCAATATTTCATAACATTGACGTGCCGCATAAATATAGTCCAATATTCGGAATTGAGGAATGCTTGTTTGAGATCTTAGAAAATCTCCAACAAATTGTACTTAGAAGTAATAGCCAAAATAAAGGAAAAGCATCAATTCGCGTCAGTGGTCCCGGACGCGTCACTGCTAATGATATCCGTCTACCGTCTTCCGTGACAATCGTGGATAGAACAAAATGTATAGCTAATCTAACGGAAGCAGTCGATTTCTCTATGGATTTAGAAATCGAGAGAGGTCGAGGATCTCGTTGTATCGAAGAGGAGAATAATCCCAAAGATGGAGCTTATTCAATAGATGCTGTATTTATGCCTGTTGAAAATGTACATTTTTCCATTCATGATTATATGCTGAATGATGAAGAAGAAGAAATGCTTTTTTTTGAAATATCGACAAACGGAAGCATAACACCTATAGAAGCACTTTATGAAGCTTCTAACAAATTAATGAAATTATTTCATATTTCTGTAGATATAGGTACAGGTGTGGAAAAAAAAGAAACTATGTCCCGTTTCATCTTGCCCAATGAAAAGGCTGAATTACAATATGATGCAAATTTAAGAGAAATCAAAAATGAAATATTGCAAATCATAATAGAATCAATCCAAAGTAACAATGAGAATTTCATGGACCTGGGTTGGAGTTCATATCCTATTGACCGATTAAATATATGCCGCTCAACCTATATTTCTTTAATCAACTTTAATATCGAAACAATCGCGGACCTTCTTCGTAGATTAGTGATAGATGGTTTGGTTCAAGTTCCAGGTATTGGTAAAGTAGAATATCTCGAAATAGTTCTTTCTATATTGAATATGCTTAAGAACATTGTAGGTTAGAAATAGATGATTTGGCTCAAGTTCCAGGTATTGGTGCAGAACAATATTTCGACATATTCCTTTTTATATTGAATATGCTTCAGTCTATCCTATGAAAAAAAAATATTTCAAATTCAGAAGTTCTAAATAAGAAGTTCTGAATTTGGAATCTTTGAAACTCTGATATCTTCTTTAATGTGTTTCTTTGAATATTTGTTTAGATAGAGAGAGAGAAAATCAATCCTATTGAAACAAATATTCAAAAAAGAAGATATTTTTCACATTTCTTTGGTTTCTTGGGACTCCGCTGGTACTTCTCGATTTAAAGGTCCAAAAAGAGGAACACCCTATGCTGCTCAAATCGCAACGAAAAATGCTATTTGTATGTTAGTGAAATCTGGTATGATAGAAGCACAACTTATGATCAAAGGTGCCGGTCCCGGAAGAGATGCAGCATTAAGAACCGTTCTTCGGAGTGGTAGTGGTG